CGCGAACTCTTCCTTCTTTGCCTTCAATTACATCTGAAAGCGACTTGTAAACTCTATTATGATCATCCCTCATTGGTTGTCCACAAATTCCATTATCAAGAAGTGCATCCACGGCTTCTTGTAGCAATTTTTCCTGAGATATTATTAATTCTTCTGGCGTAGCTATACTTGTTGTTAATAGATCTGTAAGAGTATTATTCCGATAGATAATTCTTCTATAGATTTCATTAATATCCGAGGTCACTAGTTTATCCTCATCTATATGATAGATTGGTCTCAACTCAGGAGGAAGAACTGGTAATAGACACAAAACCATCCATTTTGGTTCTATATTTGTTCGAATAAAATGCTTAGCCAATTCCATGCGTCTAAGCAAAAAATCTTTTCTTCTTCCAACTTTTCGATCTTCCCATTCATTCCCTGTGGGTTCCTCTTCCTCCAATTCTTTCCATTCTACCAATGAAGAATCTATAATAATTCGTAAATCTAGATTGGCTAATTGTTGTCTAATAGAGCCTCCCCCGGTAGACATCTCTCGATTTCGAAATGTATCAAAGCTCCGGGTAGTAAAAAAAATAGGGATCCTGTATTTCCAGGGTTGGATTTCATATTCCAATAAACCCCGTAATCGTAAAAAAGTGGGTTTTTTATCTATGGGCCTAGCAAAATAAAAATTGGGATAGGATCTCCCCCCCCCTCAAAATCGGACGTGAAAGTTTCCTTTCATCCGGCTCAAGTAGGTCAAATAAAGAAAAAGTAAAGGAGTTCTCGCTTTCAAATTATAGAAAACTCCAAAAAGATCTACTCCTTACTCAAGTTTCCAGTGAAGACCAAGCAAAACTTTATTGATTCCGTCTTCCTTAATTATTTTTATTTAGATTTTATGAATGCTTTATTCAATTCATTCAATTATGACATAAAAGAAATGTGAAATTCTTGAGTAGTCTACTTCCCCTCGAATGATGAATCCCGTAATTCTTAATTAAAGAGAGTACCTTGGAATTCATAAGGAATTTACTTGTCTATGTACTGTTCCATTCGATCTTTTAGGTCCCGACTTCACCTCGACGGTTAGGCAACGATGCCCTTAAAGTCTATATGCGATAGATAGACTCTTGTAACCATGACATCTTTTCTATTTGCTACTTGAACATAATTTCTTTCTAAAAAAAGGAACTGCTTAATTTCACAAAAAAAAAAGTCTTTTTTTACGAGGTATAACTATAAATTCTTATGAAATCGACCATAGATCAATTCCCTTTTTTGGGAGCGTCTCGAATACATCCCTAATTCTGAGCTTCATGTTACTCCTACCAAGAAACATGTCAGGTACAGGGCATCCCGATTGGATTAAATGGGATGACAGTTTCTCATTTCAAATCTGTAAAATCAGAATTTCGATCAAATCACACACCGCAGTATACTAGGTCTTCTAATTCGTTAAGAGGTTTATCTAAAAGATTCACAATATAACTAGGAAGACGTTTCAAATACCACACATGCATTACCGGGTATGCGAGTTTGATGTAGCCCATTTGATATCTTCGTATCCGAGAATCAACAAACTCGACCCCGCATTGTTCACAATATTGCGGGTCTTCCTTTTCATCTCCGATTACTCGATAATTTCCACAAGCACAAATGCCACTTTTGATAGGTCCAAAAATTCTTTCACAAAATAATCCATCTTTTTCTGGTTTATTTGTTTTGTAATGAAAGGTATAAGGTTTTGTCACCTCTCCAACTATCTCGCCATTAGGCAGGATTTTTTTGGACCAAGTACTTATTTGTTGAGGAGAAACTAATCCAATTCGGAGTTGTTGATGGGTATATCGATCGATCATAGAAGAAAACTTCTGCTTCATTTCGATTAAGCTTCCTTCCTATTAAGCTGGAAAGTCTTCTCAGATACAAGAAAATGATTCAGTTCCAGAGCTAAAGATCGTAGTTCTCGAACGAACAACCGAAAAGATTCTGGAGCATCCTCAGGAGTCGGTATTCTTCCTCCAAAGATTATAGTACCAAGTACTTCCTGGCGAGCTCTAATATGATCAGATTTATAAGTAAGCATCTCTTGTAAAATATAAGCAACGCCAAACCCCTCTAAAGCCCAAACCTCCATTTCTCCTACCCGTTGTCCGCCTTTCTTGGCCCTTCCTTTAAGGGGTTGTTGTGTAAGACGTGAATAACGCCCACTGGAACGCCCATGGATTTTATCATCAACTTGATGAATTAATTTCAAGATATAGGGCTTTCCTATTATAACAGGTTGTTCAAAAGGATCCCCCGTTCTTCCATCAAATATTCTGCTTTTTCCTGGAGACTCGGGTTCAAATATCCACGGATTCGCTGTTTGCTTACTGGCTTCATATAATTCAGAAAACACCAGTTTTCTCGAAGCTTCTTGTTCATATCTCTCATCAAAAGGCGCTATTCGATAATGTCTGTCTAGCAAATCCCCCGCTAACCCGAGTGAAGATTCAAATATTTGTCCTACATTCATTCGTGAAGGTACTCCTAATGGGTTGAAGACCATATCAACAGGTCTTCCATCTTGCAAATAAGGCATATCTTGTCTAGGCAAAATTTTTGAAATGATACCCTTATTTCCATGTCTTCCAGCTACTTTATCGCCTACTTTGATTTCACGTTTCTGTAAAATATATACACGAATACTTTCTGTTTTCTCTGTCTCATCTGTTTTAGAACTCTGGACCCATCTCACATCAATAACTCGACCCCTACCACCTATAGGTAGTTTTAGACAAGTTTCTTTTGAAGTATATACCCGCATGCCAAGTATGGTTCGTAACAATCTATCTTCCGGAGCATACGATGATTCTTTCACCATTTGGGGTGTTAATTTACCTACTAAAATATCACCTGTTTCCACCCAAGATCCCAACATTACAATTCCATTTTTGTCTAAATTTCGGAGTAAATGGACTTCTAAATGCGGTATTTCATTAGTGACCCTTTCGGGGCCTTGGTTAATCTGAATTTCATATTTACGTATGTGAAAAGAAGTATAAATATCTTCATATACTAAGCGCTCGCTAATAAGTACTGCATCTTCAAAATTGTAACCTTCCCATGGCATATAAGCTACTAATACGTTTTTACCCAAAGCAAGTTCGCCACCAACTGTAGCAGCACCATAGGCTAAAATTTGTCCCTTTTTAATGCATTTACCCCGCGGAACCTGGGGTTTTTGATGCATACAAGTATTTTTGTTGGAACGTTGATACATAACTAATGGAATCCTTAGAGTATCCCCATTACCTGATAAAAGGATCTTTTCAGTATCGGTATAAAGAATCTTTCCCTCGTGTTCGGCTATAGCAAGAGCCCCTGAATCTAGAGCCGCCTGGCCTTCCAATCCAGTTCCAACAATGCACTTCTCGGACTGAGAAAGAGGGACTGCTTGACGTTGCATGTTAGAACTCATTAAAGCCCGATTCGCATCATTATGCTCGATAAAAGGAATGAGGGAAGCCCCAATAGAAAAATATTGGAAGGAAAAAATACTTCGAAGATGAACCTGTTCCCATGCAATAGTCAGGAATTCTTGACGATATCGAGCTGGAACAACTTGTTGTTCCTGAATACCCTGATTCAACGCCAAAGAATTTCCTGCCGCTACCATATAGTATTCATCTCTACCTGGTGATAAATAAAGCATCCGCGACCCTTTTGATCTCTCAGAAATTTTATAAAACGGAGTTTCTAGAGACCCCCAACGACCGATTCTCGCATGAATTGCTAAGGATCCAATAAGTCCAACATTTATTCCTTCAGATGTGTCAATTGGGCAAATACGCCCATAGTGACTAGGATGAATATCTCGTATTGGAAAAGTAGCAGTTCGCGCAGTCAATCCCCCCGGTCCCAAATAACTCAATTTTCTTCCATGAACTATTTGTGTCAATGGATTAGTTCGATCCAAAACTTGAGATAATGGGTGTAAACGGAAAAAAACTTTATAAGTATCTGTTAATGGAGTTGAATTTACCAAGTTCTGAGGAGTTGGTGTCCAGTTATGCTTAAGTGCTGCATATATATTTCCTCGAGCCATATTTTCTAAACGAACCAAGGCCAATCCAAATTGCTCTTGTAAAAGATCTGCTACAGAACGAATACGTTTATTTTGCAAATGATTCATATCGTCAAGTGTACCCATTCCAAATTTTATTCGAATCAAACGATCCGCGGCTGCCAATATATCTCGTGGTAACAAAAATGTATTGTTCTGGGGTATATCAAGGTTCAGTCTCCGATTCATATTTCGTCGACCAATCCCTCCCAATTCACATCTTTGTTGAAAGAATTTTTTTTGTAAATCCTTAGATAAGGATTCAGAAAATACCGGATCGCCCTCTACACAAGCAAATTGTTGATAAAACTCCAAAATAGCATTTTCTTTTGACCCAATTTTTTTTTTATCATTCAGAAAAGACAAAAAGAGTTCCGGATAGCAAACATTCTCTAGAATTTCTCTTATATTCAACCCCATAGCTGATAATAGAACTAGAATAGATAGTTTTTGTTGCCTACTCACACGAACCCATATCCTTGCTTTTCTATCAATCTCTAATTCTAATCTTCCTCCCCAATCTGATATTATGGTCCCGGTATAGATTGAAATTCCATTATCATTCAATTCTGACTGGTAATAAATACCGGGACTTTGCAATATTTGATTGATCACAATTCTATATATTCCATTTACTATAAAAGCTCCCAAAGAAGTCATTAGAGGGATCTTTCCTATCAAAATTGTTTGTTCTTGGATATACCTACGTCTATCGTTTTTCCAAATGAGTCTCGCGGATACATATAATTCAGAAGAATATGTGAGTGATTCATACACAGCATCTCTTTCCTTTATCAGGGGTTCTACCAATTTATATCTTTCCAAAAATAATTCAAAGTCAATTTCTTGATTTGTATCTTCTATTTTTGGAAACTTAGAAAGTTCTTCTGTCAAACCCTGATCAATGAACCTACAAAATCCTTCAAATTGTATCTGATTAAATCCAGGTATTGTGGACATTGCGTCTATCCCGGATTATTTTGAAATTGTCAGTTATTTATATTCATCCATATTGAATTCTCTCAAAAAAAAAAAAAGAAATACCATTTTGGCTGGCGCATTATCCATCAAATACTATCCTATATCTAGCAATGATGGAATTTCGATTCTATGAATCTTTGACTGGAATCTATGAGTGGAATAAAAATTTATACTGAACTTAAATTGTCATTTTTAAGAGATGCAATTAAGAGATGCAACCGGAACGGAATTTCTAAAACAGTCTTACAAACGGAATTCTCCCACTTGGGCTTACTATGCTTTGGGATTTTTTTATAATATCAAAACTGATTCAGTTTCTTATATTATAATGTATAACGGTATTGATATTCTAATCTACTTGAATATTTTGAATTCTAATCTACTTGAATATTGAATCTACTTCTACTTGAATATTTAATACCATAAAACTTTATGAATGTTGTATTAATGAACGCGGAGATATAATCTATATCGGCGCGTTCTCGTCTCGTTTATTGCCCTCTTGTGCTGTCCTGTCGTGTCGTCAATTGACAGTATGACTTAGGGCTCAATATAATTTGATTTGACTGACAAAAAAAAATCATATTTAGGTAAACCACCTTGAATCTACTGCAGAGTGGTAGATCTTGGTCCAAGGTATAACCCTTTGTCACTGAGAGATATAAAGAGGAAAAAGACCAATGAAATCAAGTTTCAAGGTTGTAACGTTAATGGTAAAGTTTGATTCCCATTAAACCCCCGAATATTTAACGAGTTTTTCCGTTTGTTTATATCCTATGCGTCTTCGTTTGGGTTATATCTTATGTGTCTCCTTTTGGTGGCTCTCAGCCTGAGTTATATTAAGTTATTGAGTTATTATATGATGGCCACAGGGCCGCCCCTATGGTCCAGTGGTTAAGACATCTCTCTTTCACGGAGAAAACGAGGGTTCAAGTCCCTCTGGGGGTATACAAGACTCAAGACTATAGGAGCGGGATTTCCTATCAAGTGATCTCTATTTGTCAAGTCCTTCTATTAGTCTACTTAGTGGGACTTTCTATTTTATATCAAGTGATATATATTTGTAAAGTCTGCCTGGGAAACGAAAGGAAGTGGCTTATGGAACGTCTAAAATAAATTAGACGCTGGGTCGATGCCCGAGTGGTTAAAGGGGACGGACTGTAAATTCGTTGACAAGATGTCTACGCTGGTTCAAATCCAGCTCGGCCCAACAATTCGCCAATCTACTTGATAGAACCCTTAAGAAATACCTGACCTGATACAAGAGAATAAAAAAGAATCCAAATTTTCTGCAAGATCTCTTCTTATTTCCCTGGGATTGTAGTTCAATAGGCTAGAGCACCGCCCTGTCAAGGCGGACGTTGCGGGTTCGAGCCCCGTCAGTCCCGACGTATCCAATCCAAATTTTTTCAGGATTCTATCGAAGAAAGAACAAACCCTAAACTAAAATTAAAAGAACTAAAATAGTGAAGTTGATAAAATATTCCATCTTTTCTCCCGCGACTCATATTTCTCATACTTCTTTTTCTTCCAAAGAAATTTGGATCATTAAAATTTAGAACCTAATTCCTCTCTTTTTCCACTTCGCTTGTATTGTTTGTTGGGGTTTTGTAGTTAATGGAAACAGACAGGTGGTTAGATGATACTTCAGTTGATGGTTCTACAAGGAAGACCTAAGGTAGGTTATAGAAAAGAAAGAACAGAAAATAAATAAAAGAATTTTTTATTGGTCCGGGAATCCAATCTTGGATTCGATATGGATAAAGGATCTTCGTATGTTATACTATTCAATTCTCGACGACGAATTAATTTAATAGCTCAGATATTGTTATTGACGATATTGATCCGATTCAAAATCATCGATAGTTAATGTATTCATTGAATTGACAGGCGAAAAATTTATCATCTCTATGGGATTAAATCCCGAGTTATTGTGAAATAAAAAAACGATGAGATTATGGAAGTAAATATTCTTGCATTTATTGCTACTGCACTGTTCATTTTAGTTCCTACTGCTTTTCTACTTATCATTTACGTAAAAACAGAAAGTCAAAATAATTAATTACTTTAAATGAAACTTGACTTCTGAATTATTATCAATAGTTGAAGAAATCAAAAGAAAAGTATTCTATTTTTGCGTCTTAAATGAAATCCACGGGCTATAGTCGGCGGTATTCTATGAGATCCGAGAGTATGGTAAGTAAGAAAGAAATTTCTTACTTACCATACTCTCTATTAGTGTTATAGTAGTATATAAAGTTATACTTGACTTTATAATAACTTGGTATACTATATTAGCTTCTATCTTTAATATATGTAGTTATTATTGTATTATTATTATTAATCCATATATAAAATTTTCGTAGGACCCAATTCTATTTCTTTGATATATCTATTTATTCCGATTAATCTCAAATAATTGTTTTACTCTTTACAGTTTCATTCCTCAACTAAAGTAGGAGTGCTTCTAAAGTCCACTTCTTCCCCATACTACAAGTGAAAGGGAAAATGTAAAGACTACCATTAAAGCAGCCCAAGCGAGACTTACTATATCCATGTGAATTATGTCCCTTATCTCTATGATAGAATTATTCCATTATTGCTCACTAATAATAGTAGAATTTATGGTCCAGAGTCAAAAAAGGATTCTGGCGGAACACTATTGATGAACGAAAAAAAATCCATTTCAAAAATTCCTATTTGATTTCTAATCGGGAAAGAATAAACACAAGTAAAATACACAATGACATTACAAAGGAATGTTAGTAATGGAATCTATTAATAAAATACGAGGGCCCTTTCCTTTTTTTTTCGTGCCCTTGAAAGTAAAAATAGATCCTAGATCAATTGCTATATCATAGATCAATTGCTTTGCTATTCCCCAAACAGAATAAAACAGTACAACAGAATAAGAGATTTCAATTCGTTTGTTGATGAGGCGGCACCCGGATTTGAACTGGGGAAAAAGGATTTGCAGTCCCCCGCCTTACCACTCGGCCATGCCGCCAAAACGATACACAATAGGAGAAAAAATTCCCCCCCTTTTTTTTTAGTTTATTGTACTTGCATATTGCATCCCTTTTTTAATCCTTTTTATAAATTTATAAAAATTAGAAAAGAAACCTTTTATTCCCCTTTTGATTGTATTTGATCTACGCCTTCGATTGATTGTATAGTATCTCAAAACACACAATGCCGAAAAACTTCCACGGACTTTTCTATTGAAAAATCAAATGTAGATTTTCACTCAAAAAAGTGAAAATTTATGACAAAAAGGAACCATTAACTATTCCTTGACTGACAATTCGTGAATGATTCTTGGATTTGAATCTAAAATTTGGTTTGCCAAATGACATAAGAAAATACAAATTGATACATACCTAATTGATTGATTCTTTTGAATCAAAAATCCTTCTCAATCTCAATTTCCATTATAACAAAAATTATAAGTATATGTAAACCCCAGAACGGAAATTGTTATACAGATACCAAATTGGCTATTTAGAGTATGTTGCCTATAAATAAAAAATAAAGGGAATTTGTTGGAAGAAAAAAAGGCCCGGCTGGGTATTGACCGGGCCAGGCCCAAAAGGCACTTCGAACAAAATAAAAGCAAGAAGGTCTTCTTTATTTATCTTTCTATTTGGATCTTTCGAGCATCTAAATGGAATTTCTAATTCTATAATAACGATAAAGAATGTGAAAGAAAAACTTTCTTTAATCCTTACTTGATGTGTACTGTAACATAGTAATTATCTTTTTCGATTGGGAGAGATGGCTGAGTGGACGAAAGCGGCGGATTGCTAATCCGTTGTACGAGTTATTCGTACCGAGGGTTCGAATCCCTCTCTTTCCGTTTCCGTTGATGACTTTTTCTTTTTTTCTTTAAAATTTTGCAAACCCTTTATTTATTTTTTTCCTAGTTAAATGTGTGGAATAGCTAAAATAAAATCTTAAGAAAATTGTAAAATCAAGCAAGAAAAACAAAATTTTTATTTTATTCTTCACGTCCAGGATTACGTCCTGGATCATTGGATAGGAATCCAAAGATGAAGAGAGAAACAAAGAATATTACTACTGTGTAAACGAAAAGTTTGAGAGTAAGCATTATACAACCTCCAAGATCATTTTTTGAAAAAGAAAAACGAGAAAAGATAATAGATCCTCCATTTTTATATCACATATCCTATTTTGACACCAAGAAATGAATTCTAGAAATAGAAAAAAATGTTCAGAAATTCAAATGAAGTTGAAATTTGTAATAAGAGTCTTTGATTACCACAAATAACTTTCATACCCACAATTAGATATTGCAAGGGACCCTAATCTAATAGGGTACTTCGCCGGAAAAAGGATTAAAATTGGGAAATGGGACGAGCCCGATTTATCGCGGCTATTCAAAATTTCAATGTTTGAATTGAAGGTTCATACTGTCAGACTTATTTGATCTTATCATCATCAATTGTTATAATTTTTCTCGAATAAATAATGATAATGAATTTTCTAGGATAGTGTTAAAGATCTTATCGAAAACTTACAGCAGCTTGCCAAACAAAGGCTAAAAGAAAAAAGAACAGAGGTATGACTGGCATAACATCTACGATTGGATTCAAAAAAGCATAGGCTTCGGGCAATTTGGCGAAGAAAAGACTACTCGGATAAAGGGCAGAATTAAGACAGATCAAACTAAAGATATTAAGCATAACAGACATTTTTTTCGTCGAGATAATTGCATTTTGATTGAGTTATTGATATAAGGAAAAATGAAGAAACTAGGGTAGACAAAAAAATCCTTCTTTTTCCGCTCAATCAAAAATCCTCCAATTCTCAAAGGAGAATAGAAGAAATCATACTTTCATACAATATCTTAATTGAATTATATGTAATGATCAATAAATCCAGTTGAATTATAGATATACACATCCCAAAATCCTAACACGAATCTATAATAGATTCTATAAAGAATAAAGATTTTCTCTAGATATTTGGACTGGAATTGACGAACACTTAATACCAATATTATTCTTTATTATTATATTATTATTAGTGTGCAATAAAAAAAGGAAATGGGGCGTAGCCAAGCGGTAAGGCAACGGGTTTTGGTCCCGCTATTCGGAGGTTCGAATCCTTCCGTCCCAGAGCATATCCATTGTATCCTAATACTTCTTTTTTGTTCAATTTTTGTTCAACAAGGTTCTGTTTCAAGGTCTAATATTGGAATAGAATATTATTCCTCTTTTATTTTATCTGATTTTTTCACAAACTGAACTAAATCGAGTTCAAAATCCTTTTGTGACCCAGATAAAGATAAGATGGGGCATAGATCATAGTTGCATAAAGATTACTTAACCTCAGGTTAAACAAAATATGAAAAGAAAATACATATAAAACGAGGAAGTTCTTAGCCTATAGGTATGTATTGTTATCCTATTTCAGTGACAATAGTCTTTTTATTTTTGTGAAAAAGAAATTGCATCCCTAAAATATTAAAATTGAAATATTTAACAATGATATTTCTTTTTTTGTTCAATTTAGCTTATTTACTTTACATCATTGACAATTCCATTCGAAAAAAAAAAAAGCCAAGATTTCTCTTTGTTAGGATGATGATAATCAAATAAAAAAATGGAGTCTTTACTATAAAACTTTACTCAAATAATGATGTAGAAGTAGGAAACTTTTTCAAATATCAAGTATCAAGATTTCTAATTTGTAATCATTCCTTATAGGTTCCATCTTTGGAAAGTTGAAAATGGGTCAGTCTATCTTATTGAGTCACTTGAAGAAGCAGAGTCAAATAGAATTTCCTTATTCGTGTGATGCTAGTTATGTAAATTATTTCTTTTCTATATTTCTATTAGTTATGTTATTTCTATATTTTGATTTGATTTCTGTATATTTCTGTTAGATATTAGATATTTTTTTGCGAGATATATTGATAGAAAAATGTTCATAAAAATAAAAAAGAATGTTCCATTCATACAAAAAAAGCCGAGGTCTTGCTAATTTTTCTGAAGAAAAATATTTATTATCTATGTAGAAAATAAGAAATATAAATGACTCTGTCTCTGTACTGATTGAACCAATGACTATTCATGATTCCATAATTGAATCAATTCCACACTGGTTCCAAATTCGAGGAATGTTATGGTAAAACTTCGTTTAAAACGATGTGGTAGAAAGCAACGTGCGACTTGAAGGACACGATCCCGTGTGGATTCTTATCCACCATTTTATATTAGGAATGAAGGTGCTCTTGACTCGACGTCATTTGTTCTATTCTACTATAACTCTTCTTTTTTTTATTGGGTTGTAATGTAAATAGTTCATGATGGAGCTCGAGTAGAAAGTATTGATTAATTTCTCAGGGGCAACGATCTAGGGTTAATGCCAATTAATAAATTGGAACAACTTCGTAAGTATATCTTCTATAATAGAAATCAAAAGGATCCGATTCGAGGAAATTTGAAAAAACAAATTGTTGGAACGGCTAAACCTTTTTCAATCCACAGTGTATCACGCACGAATCAACCGTTGGTATGATTCTTTGATAGAAAGAAATCACAAAAGGGGTATGTTGCTACCATTTTGAAAGGATTAAGAAGCACCGAAGTAATGTCTAAACCCAATGATTTAAAACAAAGATAAAGGATCCCAGAACAAGGAAACACCACTTTAATTGTCTCACGGATCCGAATAAAGAATCCAAATATATTTTAAACGAGACAAAAAGGGTGGGTTAAAGACCACTCAATAAAAAAAATATATTCAAAATTAAAGAAAAATTTTTAAAATTTTTGAATTATTGAACTTGAGTTATGAGTACAAATGATTTTTTTTCAGGAAGGAAGCGAAATAAAAAAGACTATGAGTTTAATTATAGAATAATTTATTTTATATTTTATGGATTCCTTTCCTATTTATTCTAATTTTATCCATAGACAAAACTTCGAATCATTTTTTCTCGAGCCGTACGAGGAGAAAACTTCCTATACGGTTCTAGGGGGGGGGTTTCATCTACATCTATCCCGATGAGCCGTCTATCGAATCGTTGCAATTGATGTTCGATCCCGAAGAGAAGGAAGAGATCTTCGGAAAGTAGGTTTTTATGATCCGATCAAGAATCAAACTTATTTAAACGTTCCCGCAATTCTCTATTTCCTTGAAAAAGGCGCTCAGCCTACAGGAACTGTTCAGGATATTTTAAAAAAGGCAGAGGTTTTTAAGGAACTTTGCTCTAATCAAAACAAATTCAATTAAATTAAGGAAATAAAAACTAAGGGTAGGATAGTGATTTCTATATAATTTTGGATATCTTTTCTATACTTTGTTTTTTTATTTCCTTCTTTTCTTGCTCTATATCGTATTTATTTATCATATCATGGATAATAATAATATGAAAACCTTATTTGATTTATCCTCACAA